GAAGTATGGAAAGAGATCAAATTCGAGTTCGAACCAGTGGATAAGATAGATAAACAGAAATAGATAAACAGATAAGAACTAGGTTCGCATAATTCAGTAATTTCTGTTTGTTCTCCTAATTGATTGATTGCAATTAAACTCGGCCCAATCCTTTTCCTAAAAAAAAAGGATTGGGCCGAATAAAGAATGACCATCCTATACATTGTTGGATCCATAGGATTAATTATAGATCCTTGGGATTGGTGGATCATTTTCTATCCCGCAGTTTCAGGCTATAGATCAAGCCAAGGGGGGCTCCTCTCTACCTACCCTGTATATTGTCTTTTTCATTTCATGTTGCAATAGAAACTTATTATTTGATTATATGATACGAGATTATACGAGAATGAATTCTTCATTTTATTTATAGGTTTATAGTATAGGAAGAAACAACTATTTATCTTTTTATCTTTTCGATGAGAATTTTTTTGTACATGACATGAGAGAAACCTCTTTTTATATTTCTAATTGAGGATTCTAGATTCTATCATAATATATATATCAATATATATATTGATAGCGATACCCTGAATTCCCCCAAAAAAGAATCATTTCTTTCAATACTCACCCGTTGTTAGTTAACAATTCCAATGATTGGATCATATGCTTAATTCTGATAGGAAATAAAATAGTAAAATGATTATTCATCGAATGACTATTCATCTATTATATTTTCATCAAATAGGGAGCAAGAAGACTCTATGAAAAAGTGGTGGTTCAATTCGATGTTGTCTAAGGAGAAGTTAGAACATAAGTGTGGGCTAAGTAAATCAATGGATAGTCTTAATGCTGTTGGACATACCGGTGGAAGTGAAGAGCCCATTCTAAATGATACGGAGAATAACATTCCTAGTTGGAGTGATAGTGGTAGTTATAGTTTCAGAAATGTTGATTATTTATTTGATATCAGGGATATTTGGAGTTTTATCTCTGATAACACTTTTTTAGTTAGGGATGGTAATGGTGACAGTTATTCTGTATATTTTGATATTGAAAATCAGATTTTTGAGATTGACAATAATAGTTTTTTTCTGAGTGAACTAGAAATTTTTTTTTCCAATTATTTGAATAGTAGGTCTAAGAGTAACAATCACGACTATTATCATTATATGTATGATACTCAATCTAGTTGGAATAATCACATTAATAGTTGCATTGATAGTTATCTTCGTTTTGAAGTCAGTATTCATAGTGACACTTTCAGCGGTACCGACAATTACAGTGACAGTTACATTTCTAGTTTCATTTGTACTGAAGGCGTAAGCGGTAGTCAAAGCAGGAATTCTAGTATAAGAACTGGTGGTAACAACCGCGATTTCAATATAAGAGGAAGATCTAATGATTTTGATATAAATAAAAAATACAGAAATTTGTGGGTTCAATGCGAAAATTGTTATGGATTAAATTATAAAAAATTTTTTAGGTCAAAACTGAATATTTGTGAACAGTGTGGATATCATTTGAAAATGAGTAGTTCAGATAGAATCGAACTTTTGATTGATCTGGGCACTTGGGATCCCATGGATGAAGATATGGTCTCTATGGACCCCATTGAATTTCATTCAGAGGAGGAACCTTATAGAGATCGTATCGATTCTTATCAAAGAAGGACAGGTTTAACTGAAGCTGTTCAAACAGGCATAGGTCAACTAAATGGTATTCCCATAGCAGTTGGGGTTATGGATTTTCAGTTCATGGGGGGTAGTATGGGATCCGTAGTAGGCGAGAAAATCACCCGTTTGATCGAGTATGCTACTAATCGATCTCTACCTGTCATTATTGTGTGTGCTTCTGGGGGAGCACGTATGCAAGAAGGAAGTTTGAGCTTGATGCAAATGGCTAAAATATCTTCTGCTTCATATAATTATCAATCAAATAAAAAGTTATTCTATGTATCAATCCTTACATCTCCTACAACTGGTGGAGTAACTGCCAGTTTTGGTATGTTAGGAGATGTTATTATTGCTGAACCCAACGCCTACATTGCTTTTGCGGGTAAAAGAGTAATTGAACAAACATTGAATAAAACAGTACCCGACGGTTCACAAGCGGCTGAGTATTCATTCCATAAGGGCTTATTTGACCCAATCGTACCGCGTAATCTTTTAAAAGGTGTTCTGAGTGAGTTATTTCAGCTGCACGGTTTCTTTCCTTTGAATAAAAACGCAAAAAAAAATATCGAAATAAAATGAAAATATAGAATAGAAGTGATTTCTATGTCTATCAAGAACTCCCATTTTTTACTTTTTTACTAGGAATCTTTGTTTGTTGGATTGAATTAGTTTAGTTAGAGTCGCGAACTTATAAAAAACTTGTTAATTTTAATAAAAAACCTTTTCTTTTATTATATTAGAAAGATAGAAAGAATAAAAGAAAAGGATGGGGGAATAAGAAAATTTCTTAAACTTAAAGCGGATTATCATATATATTTGTCTAAAAAGATGAATAGATACACTTCATTTAGTTCTCATTCCTTGCACTTATTAACTACTTAAATATTAATATTATTTAGAATAGTTTCTATATAATAGAGATACTTATCATAAGATATCTTTATAATAGGTACAAATATTAAATCGAGGTACCCATTCTATGACAGATCTTAACTTACCCTCTATTTTTGTCCCTTTAGTGGGCCTAGTATTTCCTGCGATTGCAATGGCTTCTTTATTTCTTCATGTCCAAAAAAATAAGATTGTCTAGATCCGATGGGACCAAATTTCATCAATTTATTTCAACACTGAATAATAATACAGATATTTGTTTAGTGTAATATGGGACAATATGTGGCTTTTTCCGAACACAAACGAAAGAACTGTTATGCATGCGGATACATGATATCCGCATAAATGTATGTATATGATATGCGGGTATATCTGGTTAAAAATGATCGGCGAATATTTTTATAATAGAAAGTATATGTATCTAACCAATTATTCCTAATGGTTCATATCAGACTAGTGCTAGTTGATGAAAGTTACTTCGGCATCATGAAAAGTAAAGTCAAATTTTTTCTCAATTCCAATCGAATGCAACTGGATCTAGTATAGTATGAACTGGCGATCAGAACATATATGGATAGAACTTATAACAGGGTCTCGAAAAGCAAGTAATTTTTGCTGGGCCTGTATCCTTTTTTTAGGTTCACTAGGATTCTTAGTGGTTGGAACTTCTAGTTATCTTGGTAGGAATCTGATACCTGGATTTCCATCTCAGCAAATCATTTTTTTTCCACAAGGAATCGTGATGTCTTTCTATGGGATCGCGGGTCTATTCATTAGTTCATATTTGTGGTGCACAATTTCATGGAATGTAGGTAGTGGTTATGACCGATTCGATAGAAAAGAAGGAATAATGTGTATTTTTCGTTGGGGATTCCCTGGAATAAATCGTCGCATCTTCCTTCGCTTCTTTATGAAAGATATCCAATCAATCAGAATGGAAGTTAAAGAGGGTCTTTTTCCTCGTCGTATTCTTTATATGGAAATCAGAGGCCAAGGAAACATTCCCTTGACTCGTACTGATGAGAATTTGACTCCGCGAGAAATTGAGCAAAAAGCTGCTGAATTGGCCTATTTCTTGCGCGTACCAATTGAAGTATTTTGAAATGAACCGAACGAAGAATGAATGTTTTCTCCACATAATAAAAGGAGCTTGCTAATTTCCTTTTTTTTTAATACAATTGAAGTTTCCTCAAACTGTTCATTCGAGAAAAACATGTTAGATTCCATTTCCTCGTTCCGTTGACGCAACAACCCGCTAGAATAAAACAAAAGCTGGGGAACGTATATGGAACAACTACAACTATTCCAACTATAATATAATAAATATAATAAACTATAATAAGAATACATTTTTTCTATACCAAAACCTTTTTGTATGCGTATTTGTATGCGTATAGGGCCCAACTCAATTCTTTTATACTAGTAAAAAGTCTAATAAGTCTAATTAAGTATGAATTCATCAAATATCCGAATATGTATTTCGTAATACAGAATTAATCCTTTTAGGTTAAGCCTCAGATTTTGAACTGATACCGTATTCCTGTGCTGTGGTTAGACGGTGCAACATTTCGAAATAATTAATGGAATTGATCCGGGAGGGTTTTTCGAGTATTTATTGAAAGGAATAAATGAAGATTAAATTCGTTCGAATTTTCCCAATTGAGATACCCGGAAATCCAATTTACTTAATTTATTACTTAATTTATAATTTATTTACTTTTTATATATTAGAAATCTATTTCTCTATCTATTTATTTCTCATTTTTTTTCATCCGAAAAAGGACCCTTATTTTATTTCTATATTCCTTAATTCCTTCTGGATCTAAGGAGTCAATTATTATACAAAAATGGGAATAGATCCATGGGTTCCATACCTTGTTATAGAACTTGTGCTTTAGAGAAACATCAGATCAGATAGAGTTGACAAATGAAGCAGTTCATTAACAATTCACAGATAAAAAAAATGAAAAAAAAGAAAGCATTGATTTCCCTCCCATATCTTGCATCTATAGTATTTTTGCCCTGGTGGGTCTCTCTCTCATTTCAAAAAAGTCTCGAACCTTGGATTATTAATTGGTGGAATACTAGTCAATCCGAAACTTTTTTGAATGATATTCAAGAGAAAAATGTTCTAGAAAAATTCCTAGAATTAGAAGAACTATTCTTGTTGGATGAAATGATAAAAGAATACCCAGAGACGCATATACAAAATATACAAAAGCTTCGTATAGGAATACACAAGGAAACGATACAATTGGTCAAAACACACAATGAATATCATTTCCATATCATTTTGCATTTTTCGACAAATATAATATGTTTCGCTATTTTAAGCGGTTATTTTATTCTGGGTAATGAAGAACTTGTCATTCTTAATTCTTGGGTTCAGGAATTCTTCTATAACTTAAATGACACAATAAAAGCTTTTTCGATTCTTTTAGTTACTGATTTATGGATTGGATTTCACTCGACCCATGGTTGGGAACTAATGATTGGTTCGATCTACAATGATTTTGGATTGGCTCATAACGACCAAATTATATCTGGTCTTGTTTCCACTTTTCCAGTTATTCTAGATACAATTGTGAAATATTGGATCTTCCGTTTTTTAAATCGCGTATCTCCTTCGCTTGTAGTCATTTATCATTCAATGAATGAATGAAGAACTTATTTGATCTCCTGATATCAATCCAAATTTTTCTTCGCGCATAAAGAAAGCATTTTCCATTTTACTTATTCTTTCTTTATACTTCTACCTCTTCAAGGTATTTGTCCTATTTCAATAGAATTATTTCAGTACAATGGCAGACTCGTGGATAGGGAACTATACTAGCTACCTATCTAATTTATTGTATAAATTCCTGGATGAATGATTGGATCATGCAAAATAGAAATACTTTTTCTTTTTCTTGGGTAAAGGAACAGATCACTCGATCTATTTCTGTATCGATCATGATATATGTAATAACTCGAACATCTATTTCAAATGCGTATCCCATTTTTGCGCAGAAAGGTTATGAAAATCCACGAGAAGCAACTGGGCGAATTGTATGCGCCAATTGCCATTTAGCTAATAAGCCTGTGGATATTGAAGTTCCGCAAGCTGTACTTCCTGATACTGTATTTGAAGCAGTTGTTCGAATTCCTTATGATATGCAACTGAAACAAGTTCTTGCTAATGGTAAAAAAGGGGCTTTGAATGTAGGGGCTGTTCTTATTTTACCCGAGGGATTCGAATTAGCCCCCCCCGATCGTATTTCTCCCGAGGTGAAAGAAAAGATAGGAAATCTGTCTTTTCAAAGTTATCGTCCCAATAAAAGAAATATTCTTGTAATAGGTCCTGTTCCAGGTCAGAAATATAGTGAAATCGTCTTTCCCATTCTTTCCCCCGACCCTGCTACGAAGAAAGACGTTCACTTCTTAAAATATCCCATATATGTAGGTGGGAATAGGGGAAGGGGTCAGATTTATCCTGATGGGAGCAAGAGTAACAATACAGTCTATAATGCTACATCCGCGGGTATAGTAAGCAGAATAGTACGCAAAGAAAAAGGAGGATATGAAATAATCATCGTTGATGCATCGGATGGACACCAAGTGGTTGATATTATACCTCCAGGACCAGAACTTCTTGTTTCAGAGGGTGAATCCATCAAGCTTGATCAACCATTAACAAGCAATCCTAATGTAGGGGGATTTGGTCAGGGAGATGCCGAAATAGTGCTTCAAGATCCATTACGCGCCCAAGGCCTTTTGTTTTTCTTGGCATCCGTTATTTTGGCACAAATTTTTTTGGTTCTTAAAAAGAAACAGTTTGAAAAGGTTCAATTATACGAAATGAATTTCTAGATCCAGAGATTCCTTACCATCAAGTTGGTAAAAAACGCGGAATTCTTGTCGATCAATACAATTAAATATATATGATCAAAAAATTCTGTAAATCCCTTTGCTTGCTTTGTTTATACTATTTTTTCGGGATGTATGGAATTCTTTACTTGTATCCCATTCCTAGCACTAGACAATAGGCATACAAAAACAAAGGAAGAGGAGACAGGGCAAGGACGGGATAAATGAAAGGAAGGGTACTGGATTATAAGTCTTACTAATCTTCTATTCGACACAAGAAAAAGGACTTTGTACCCTTTCTTGTGTCGTCTTGTATCGAAATAATAATGATTTTTTTCTTGTTCGCCAAAGATTACTATTTCTTCGTTTCCGGGTCTATCGGAATTCCTTTGTTTAGATTCATAAGAAGTAGTAGACAAACAAAAAGGGTTAGGGGGGGTAATTCATCGAGCAAACGAAACTTTTTCTATTATTCAATTAACTTCAACGTAGAATAGCACTTTTTTATAAAAGAAAAAGAAAAATTATTCAAACAAAAAAATTGACTTTAACTCTTTTTATTGAGATTTTATTGAGAAGCGGATTAGATTTTATTTTTACGCATACCCCAATCCTTTTTCTTTCATCACCTTTTTTATTTTATCTTTTTTTTTATAGAGTAAGGTTCTATTAGTTTAGTATGGAAATGATTTGCAGGATGTCTCATCCGTTTAAATCCATATAATTATCCAGAAAATCGATTGATTCCTTCTTGTTGCTTCTCGTAAGAGTTAATATTATATTATGGAGGAACGACAGAGCCTATAAATCAATCAATAGAAATAGATTCAATTCCGTTGTTCAAAAACATCATAAGAAACAAAGGAATAAAGTGGTTTGAAAGATCAGAGCAAAGGATCCATTTTGTCATTTCTACGAAAATTTTGATTATGTTGACTGGATAACTTTCCTATTTGTATGTTATGGAATAGATCAAAGTCTCATCTCGCTCTAAGAGTAAGCACTCAGCGGTACCTTACGCCTATAATAAAAGAAAGGCGTAAGGTACCGCTGAGTGCTTACTTTTTCATGTCTACAATCCAGTTCATCTGATTACTACAGAGATGAACCC